AATCCTTTGCGTATCTTGGTCTTCCTAACCATCCACTCATTTTTATTAACCTTCCATTATGGTAATACATCTATGTTAATAGATAGTAAAAACTCCATACAGTTGATCTTTTGAACCCGCTTCAAGCCATGATGCCTAATCAACCAATCTTGGGGTAAACAGTCTCGACTGCTTTGCTTATATTTACTTTCATTTCATTCTTGTACATAGGAAATGAGATTCAATCCCTTTAACTGCAAATTCAAAAGCCGTTTTATTTCACTCATATAACTATCTGGTTTAGTTCATCAACCCGAATGCTGAATAAAAAAATAAAATATATATATTCAACTCATTTCATTTTCTTACTAGAAAGAAAAGAAATAGGGGAAATTTTATGTCTCACCGAATCACACGTAGAGAGATTGATAATACACATAGAGTTAATGGTATTTCATAACTAATTGATTGAGCAGCAGCTCTTAAACCACCTAAAAAGGAATATTTATTATTTGATCCATATCCCGACATAAGAAGCCCAACGGGAGCAAGACTTGAAACAGCGATCCATAAAAAAACACCAATACTAAGATCGGCTAGAATAAGGCGATAACCAAAAGGAATTACTGAATAACTTAGTAAAATGGATATGACTGCTATGGATGGTCCGATACTGAATAAACGAGTATCCCCTCTAGATGGAAAAAGATTCTCTTTGAAAAGTAGTTTTACGCCATCTGCTAGAGCTTGAAGAATTCCCAAGGGGCCGGCGTATTCAGGTCCAATACGTTGTTGTATCCCTGCAGATATTTCTCTTTCTAACCAAACAATTACTAGTACACCTAGTGTGATTCCTAATACAAGAGTCAAAATAGGGACAAGCACCCATATGATCCCATAGACTTCTTTTAAGAATTCCAATCTGGAAAACGAATGGATGGCTTGTAGTTCTGTTGTATTATCAATTATCATTTCAACGATCAACTTCTCCCATAATGATATCTATACTACCTAGTATCGTCATAATATCAGCCAATTTCATTCTTTTAACTAACTGAGGCAGAATTTGCAAGTTGATAAAACCCGGTGGGCGAATTTTCCATCTCCAAGGAAAAACACTCTGATCTCCTATCAGAAAAATTCCCAATTCTCCTTTTGGTGCTTCGACTCTTACATAAAGTTCTTGTTTGGACAATTCAAAAGTTGGAGAAGGTTTTTTACTAATAAATCGATATTCAAAATCATTCCATTCAGTATCTTTTACTCTATCAAAGCGTCGGATTTCTAAATTCTCAAAGGGCCCCCCTGGAATTCCTTCCAGAGCCTGTTGGATAATTTTTATGGATTCTGTCATTTCACTGATTCGTACTAAATAACGAGCTAATGAATCCCCTTCTTTTTGCCATTGAACCTCCCAATCAAATTCTTCGTAACACTCATAATGATCAACTTTACGAAGGTCCCATTGTATTCCGGAAGCTCGTAGCATTGGTCCTGATAAACCCCAATTTAGTGCTTCTTCTCCTCCAATAATGCCTACGCCCTCAACTCGTTCTAAAAAAATAGGATTCCGTGTAATAAGCTTTTGATATTCAGCAACCCCTGTTAAAAAATAATCGCAAAAATCCAAACATTTATCTATCCATCCATGAGGTAGATCAGCAGCTATTCCTCCGATACGAAAATAATTATGCATCATTCGCATACCGGTGGCAGCTTCGAATAGGTCATATATCAATTCTCGTTCTCGAAAAATATAGAAGAAAGGGGTCTGTGCCCCAATATCTGCCATAAAAGGGCCAAGCCATAACAAATGGGAAGCTATACGACTCAACTCCAACATAATGGCTCTGATATAGCTAGCCCTTTTAGGTACTTGAATATTGCCTAGTTGTTCGGGTCCATTTACGGTTATTGCTTCGGTGAACATAGTAGCTAAATAATCCCAACGTGTTACATAAGGCAAATATTGTATAATTGTTCGGTTTTCCGCAATTTTCTCCATTCCTCTGTGTAAATAACCCAATATTGGTTCACAGTCAATAACATCTTCACCATCGAGAGTAACGATAAGTCGAAGAACACCATGCATTGATGGGTGGTGAGGACCCATATTGACTATCATGAGGTCTTTTCTTGTAGTTGGTGCAATCATAAGTTTTTTACCGAGTCATTCTTCCATGAATTGCTGAAAGTAAAAAGAAGTTCATCAAAATTGAAACGAATAAGTTCAAATGATATCACTCTTTAAATTAACGAGTTTTTGTCTCTCGAATATCCAACCGATCAATTAATTCTTTATAACGGACTCTATTTTTTTTTGACAAATAAGCCAGTAGTCGTTGACGTTTTCCCAAAATTTTTCGCAAACCTCTCTGAGATGAATAGTCTTTTTTGTGCAATTCCAAATGTGAAGTAAGTCTCCTTATCTTAGTGGTGAAACTGAATACTTGAAATTCAACAGACCCTCTGTTTTCTTCATTTTCTTTTTGAGAAATAACCGAAATTAATGAATTTCTTACCATAAAAAAATGCCTCCTCTCCCTTTTTACAGATATGGATTTTACCGATCAGTAATAATAATGTCATTCATTTGAATTTGGTATATACAATAATCTAATCCAAATTTATTTATGAACTCCTAATTTTATCAATTCAAATGAATCAATCCAATTGAAAATTAGATTTAGATAGGGAGAGAAAAGGATTGGCACATTTTCGTATTCACAAAAGCGAAGAATTTAGACCTAAAATGAAGAAGGTTCTGTTGATTCATTTCTAGATCGAATTGATACATTATTCATTTAGTATTGGATATTTAGAATGAAATGTAAGACAGGACGTGTGATGTGTGTATTTATTTGCTTTCATATATCCTATATAGTAGAGGATATATAGGAAAAATGTACTATCCACGAATTTTCAATCGTTGATATAAATGTATCCTTAACATACTGAAACGACTGCCATTATTGGTATCAAACCAATAGCGATTCATACAAGCTAAATCTTCTAATCGATAATTAGGCCAAAGAAAGAACTTAAATTTCATTAATTGATTTGTCTCTCTATCAAGGTGATTACTGTCACCTAGAACTTGGCTGCTATTCTTTTCGTTGCAAAATACAGGATTTCTATCTACATCATTCCTATTCTTTGAATTGAAACAAATTAGAATTCTTAATTTTCTACGACGCCTAAACGATAAAATATTTTCAGGAACAAGCAAATCCAAATGATTTTTGTCTCTATTTTTTGTTATTCTTTCATGTGGTGGAATAGATTCATCAAAATTCTTCTTAGCAACATATCTTTGCTCTCGGTATCTTTGATTAGTTTGGTGCTTACTCTTATGAACCAACGAAATACCGATGGTTTGATACATAATAAACTGTCCGTCGTTTTTTACAGACATACGAATGGGTTCGATAATCAATATTCCCCTTTTCATCAATTCTGGAAGAGTTAAATTCTTCTGAATCAGCATTATATCCAAACTCATTTCTCCCCTTTGAATCGAGGATATAGAAATTTTTCTTGGATCTATTAGTCTAAGCAGGAAACAATATACCTTAATATTATTGATCATTCTTTGATTCAAAGTATCGTCCCATCTCAATTGAAAAAGCAAATAACGTTTCAGGAACAAATCTAGTTCTGCTTCCGTGTTACTTTTGTATTGTTTTTTCTTTTTACCTTTTTTCATGTCCGATCTCGCATAATCTTCTTCAATATCTTTTTTTTGGTTTGAAAGAACGGATCCAAGATTCCCTTTACTTGTGGTTTTTTTTTCTTCTTGATTTCGATTCTTTATTTTTTGATTCGATGGTATCAAAAAGCTTCCCTTTTGCTTTTCATTAATCTTTTGATTTTCATTACTATTTGCATTTCTATTCAAATTTAAAAGAAGTAATTTGCTTGGTATAAACCAAGGTTTCGTTTTATATGTATTATAAAGTAACAAAAATTCTGGGAAGAACCAAAGTTCCAGATTCAATATGGGACGCTTTAGTATTTTTTCATTCATCCCCATCCAATCAAAAAATACTTTTGAGGAGTTTGGTAGATTCATTTCTGGAATCATAAGATCCAAAATATTTTTTTTATCAATTATTTTATAATTATTAGTAACAATATGAGTATTTTGATTACTATTGGCATCGATAGTGATCCAGGCCTCAATATCGACTTTTTGTCTAAGATCAAAATGGAGAATTTTCCAATCCAAATATTTCCTATCGGGAGTTTTTTCCATATATAGAATATCGCCCTTTCCTAGATAATTATTCATAGGGATACTCCTCAGTATATCAAAAAAAGTGTCTTTATATGTGTTGTAATTATAAGAAATCTCTTGATTCTTATTTCCTTCAAACGGCGATCTAGAAATAAATGAGTCCTTTTTATTTTCAGAATTAATAGATTTATATGATAAAAGATCATATTTATAGTATTTTTGAAAATTATCTTTTTGATTCGATAATGAATAGACTTCAAAAATATTTTGTTTTTTGTAATCAATTAATTGGTCTTTTTCATATGAATTCCATTTGCTGAAATTTTTCCTTTTAACCATACGACGTTGATAAACTCTATTCCGCCATTGTTGTGGTATTAATCTAGACCATCTGATCTGAGAAAAATCGTATTGATAATGCCCTCTTAACCAGTTTTTCCATTGATTCATTTCAGAACTCGGAAGTCTGTTATCCCTTAATTTAGAATGAATTATTCCTTGTGTTTCAAAAGAATCCTTTAGTTCAGGCTTAAGAAAAAAAGGGATTCCTTGATATTGAAGAACTGATTTTAATTTATACAAGTTAATAACTTGGGTTTGTGATAATTTGTAAAATACATATGCTTGTGACAAGTACGATAAGTCATAAAAAATATGTGAATTTGTCTTACTATTACTAATATTATAAAGTGACTTTTTTATAGTCGAAATAAACTCAATTGGATTTTGATTTTTTTTATTAATTATTTCTTGACTTGTTTCATTATTGTAAATGGATTTATTC